TGTAAAGATCAGTTAGTCCACCATATTTTTTCTTTATAGGAAGAGAAAAAGATAATGAGATGGTTCCTTGTGCTCTGATTCATTATTTGTATCCTGATATAGGAGCAATATCAAAGTGTTTCAAAGAAGGGTGACCTTTATTTAGGTCTGCCTTCGGCCTAGATCAACCTAAGTGAAATGGAGTCTCTACCGCTCCGCTGCAAGAGTCAAATATGAGACTTCATACACCTCAAAGCTCATAGGACGAAAAGAGCTTCTTTTGAGATCCTTAGACTCATTATGCCTGGCATTGAATGGAATAAGCATTTACCTTATAATGGCAGGTTCTTTTTTATTTGGCACCAGAATTCGCACCTGAATTGGATCAAACCAAATATTTGTCAGGCTATTTTTCTCTTGTTCTCTCGAATCTACGGAGTAAGACATCAACTTATAAAAAAAAAGAAATTATGGTCATTGCATAATTGGCTCCCTTGAAAAGCATTGGCGCACGTGTAAACGAGGTGCTCTACCTAACTGAGCTATAGCCCTTGTTATAACTATTTTAACATAGAGACAGTTTTTTGTCAAGAAGGATATCCCATAATTTCACATGATAACTCTCTGATCTGTTTCTGATCTGTTTACGTTTAATGGTAAAAGATTTATATTGCTTAGAAAACCTATTTTACCTATAATCCATCGAAGTGGTGGAGACCTTTTTTGTGGTGATAAATGACCTACTTAACTCAGTGGTTAGAGTATTGCTTTCATACGGCAGGAGTCATTGGTTCAAATCCAATAGTAGGTAGAACTTATTAGATACCATGGAATCCGGTATCTAATAAGTTTTTCTACCCATCCTCTTTTTGTCGTTCTATAATCAGATTATACTTCATTGTATTCATTTTTTGAAATGGAATAAAGCTGTAGTGTGTAGGGTATAATAAAAAACTCTTTCTATTTTGATTGAATTTATTTATGACTACTAAGAGGAAATTGCATTGACAGCCTCTACTCGCGTCCTAGCTCGTCTGAGAGCTAGATTTGACTCAATTGCTTGTCTCTTACCCTCAGCTCTACTCAAGTTAGCTTCAGCTATTTCAAGAGTTTGTTGGGCTTCTTGTGGATCAATGTCAGTACTAATTTCCGCATCATTTCCTAAAATGGTGATCTCATTATTACTTATTCTAGCGAAACCGCCCATAAGAGCCACCGTTAACCATTGGTCGTTTAGTCGTATTCTCAAAAGGCCTATATCTACAGCCGCGGCAATGGGGGCATGATTTGGTAATATGCCAATTTGTCCACTATTAGTAGATAAAATAATCTCTTTAACTTTGGAATCCCAAATAATTCGATTAGGAGTCAGTACACAAAGATTTAAGGTCATTTCTTCAATTTGCTCTCCTCTTCTAAATTCAGAGCTTTCGCGGTAGCTTCATCGATGTTACCCACCAAATAAAAGGCCTGCTCGGGAAGACTGTCTAATTTTCCGGAAAGGATGAATTGAAATCCCCGAATTGTTTCTGCGAGACCAACATATTTCCCTGGAGAACCAGTAAAGACTTCTGCAACAAAGAAGGGTTGTGATAAGAAACGCTCAATCTTTCGTGCTCTTGCTACAGTTAAACGATCTTCTTCGGATAATTCGTCCAGCCCAAGGATAGCTATAATGTCCTGAAGTTCTTTGTAACGTTGTGAAGTTTGCTTAACCCTTTGCGCAGTTTCATAATGTTCCTCGCCAACGATCCGAGGTTGTAACATAGTTGACGTTGAATCCAAGGGATCTACTGCTGGATAAATACCTTTGGCAGCTAATCCTCTTGATAATACGGTAGTAGCATCTAAATGTGCAAATGTCGTGGCAGGAGCAGGGTCGGTTAAATCATCCGCAGGTACATAAACTGCTTGGATCGATGTTATAGATCCTTCTTTGGTAGAAGTAATTCTTTCTTGCAAAGAACCCATTTCCGTACTAAGGGTAGGTTGATAACCCACTGCAGAAGGCATTCTACCTAATAAGGCAGAGACTTCGGACCCTGCTTGAACGAAACGAAATATATTGTCAATGAATAGAAGTACGTCTTGCTCATTAACATCCCGAAAATATTCCGCCATGGTTAAGGCAGTCAAGCCAACTCTCATACGAGCTCCTGGCGGTTCATTCATTTGACCATAGACTAGAGCTACTTTGGATTCTGCAAGATTTTTTTCATTAATCACCCCGGATTCTTTCATTTCCATGTAGAGATCATTTCCTTCACGAGTACGTTCACCTACTCCGCCAAATACGGATACGCCTCCATGAGCTTTGGCAATGTTGTTGATCAATTCCATGATGAGTACTGTTTTACCCACTCCAGCTCCCCCAAAGAGTCCTATTTTTCCTCCACGGCGATAGGGAGCTAAAAGATCCACCACTTTAATCCCTGTTTCAAAGATTGATAATTTCGTATCTAACTGTATGAAGGCGGGTGCAGATCTATGAATGGGAGATGTTGTGCGAATATCAACAGGA